GTGTCAGAATTGAGAAATTCTATGGCTAGAATCTTTAGTATTCTCTTATTTATCACCTGTGTCTACTATTTAGGCAGAATGCCATCGCCTATTGGTACTAAGAAACTGAAAGAAACCTCAGAAACGGAAGAAAGCGATGTAGAAACAACTTACGAAACGAAGAAGACGAAACAGGAACAAGAGGGATCCACTAAAGAAGACAAAGATAGCCCGGTTTACGAAGATTCTTATCTTGATATCCATCAAGATAATTGGGAATTGGGAAAACTTAAAGAAGAGAAAACTTATTTTTGGTTTGAAAAACCTATTGTAACTTTTCTTTTCGATTATAAACGATGGAACCGCCCATTGAGATATTTAAAAAATGATAGGTTTGAAAATGCTATACGAAATGAAATGGCACAATATTTTTTTTATATATGCCCCAATAAAGGAAAAAATCTAATCTCATATACATATCCGCCAAGTTTATCAACCTTTTCAGAAATGATAGAGCGAAAAATTTCTTTCTACACGACAGAAAAACTATACCACGAAGACCTATATAATTATTGGATTTATAATAATGAACAAAAAAAATACAACTTAAGGAACGAATTTGTAAGTAGAATACAAAATTTAGAAAAAGAGAAAGGATCTTTTGCTTTAAATATACTAGAAAAAAGAACCAGATTATGTGATGATGAGCATGAACAAGAATATTTACCCAAAATGTATGATCCCTTTTTGAATGGACCTTATCGCGGAACAATAAAAAATGTAGATTCAGATGAAATCATGACTGATTTAATAACTTCAAGAGTGGATTCCTTAGAAATATTGTGGATAAATAAAATTCATGGTCTATTTCCTAAAAATTCTCAAACATTTGAACATAAAAAGAATAGGTTTTATTCTGATGAGAAATTTTTATCGAATCCTATTGAGAATTCCTTAACCTCAATTGAAAGATTTTATTTTGAACGTGTGCAAGGAATAGATTCAGAAAGTCAAATAAAATCTTTGAAATTGTTATGCGATGTAATTACAACTGATCCAAATGATCTAATAAAAATTAGAAAAAATTCTATTGGAATGGAAGAAATTAGTAAAAAGGTCTCTAGATGGTCATACAAATTAACAGATGATTTGGAAGAAGAAGATGACGAAGAATCGATGGAAGATCCTGAAATTCGGTCAAGAAAAGGGAAACGCATAATAATTTATACTGATAACGATCAGAGTACTAATTCGAGTGCTACTAATAATACTACTAGTAATACTAGTGATGAAGAAGACGAGGTGGCTTTGATACGTTACTCACAACAATCGGATTTTCGCCGTGGTATAATCAAAGGATCCATGCGTGCTCAAAGACGTAAAACAATTATCTTGAAAATATTTCAAGCAAATGCGCATTCTCCACTTTTTTTGGATCGAATAGACAAAACATTGTTTTTTTCGTTTTTAAATATATTTAAAATTAGGAATTGGTTAGGGAGAACCTCAGAATCTCAAATTTATTATTTTGAGCAAGAACATACAAAAGAAAATGAGAAAACAAACAAAGAGAAAGAAGAGGAAAATGAACGAATAGCAATATCAGAGGCTTGGAATAGCTTTCTATTTACTCAAGCAATAAGAGGTTTAATATTAGTAACCCAATCTTTTCTTAGAAAATATGTTCTATTTCCCGTATTAATAATAGCTAAAAATATTAGTCGTATGTTATTGTTTCAATACCCCCAATGGTACGAGGATTGGAAGGAATGGAATGGAGAAATTCATGTTAAATGTACTTATAATGGTGTTCAATTATCAGAAACAGAATTTCCCAAAAACTGGTTAAGAGAGGGTATTCAAATAAAGATTCTATTTCCTTTTTGTCTGAAACCTTGGCAAAGATCTAAGGTACGATTTAATCATGGAGATCAGCAAAGGCAAAAAAAAGAGAAAAAAGATAACTTTTGTTTTTTAACAGTTTGGGGAAGAGAAGCAGAGCTACCTTTTGGGTCTCCCCGAAAACGACCTTCTTTCTTTGAACCCATTTTAAAAGAACTCGAAAAAAAAACGATAAAAGCGAAAAAGAAAATTTTACAAGTTATAAGAGTTTTCAAAGAAAGAGGAAATGGGGTTCTAAAAGTTTCAAAAAAAAAAACAAAATGGGTCATCAAAATAATTCTATTTATGGACCTAATAATGAAAGAACTTGAAAAAGTAAAACCCATATTAAAATTGAGTAGGGTTAAAATATATGAAACGACTAAAAATAAAAATGGAAGAGATTCTAATATAAATAATCAGATTCTTCGCGAATCGACAATTGCAATTCCATTCCTGAATTGCGAAAATGCAAATTATTCACTCATCGAAACAAAAATGAAAGATCTTGCTAATAAGACAATCACAATTAGGAGTCAAATAAAAGGAATCAAAAAAGACAAGAAAAAAATGGTTCTAACTTATGATGATAAAAGATCGGAATTACAGAAGGATATTTGGCAAATATTTAAAAGAAAAAATATCCGATTAATACGTAAATCGCATTATTTTATAAAATCTTTCTTTGAAAAAATATACATGAATCTATTACTATGTATCAGTATCATTAAGATTCCAAGTTTTAAATCAACAAACAAAATTTTAACTAAATACATTTATAATGATAAAACAAATCAAGAAGGAATTGAAAAGACAAATCAAAAAATAATGAACTTTATTTCGACTATAAAAAAGTCGTTTTATAATATTTTTTATAATACTAATTTTAGTATTAGCAACAAAAATTCTAATATTTATTGGGACTTATCTTCTTTGTCTCAAGCATATATATTTTACAAATTCTCGCAAAATCAATTACTTACCAAATATGCTTTGAAATCTGTACTTCAATATCATAACACCTATCCTTTTCTTACAGATATAATAAAGAATTATTGTACAACACAAGGAATACTTGGTTCCAAACCAAAGCATAAGAAAATACATAAGTATAGAATGAATAAATGGAAAATGTGGTTAAGGGGTCATTATCAATATAATTTATCTCGGACTAAGTGGTCTTATTTAATGCCAAAAAAATGGCAAAATAGGGCCAACCAATATCGTATAATTCAAAAAAAAGACTCAACGAAATCGGATTTATATAAAAAAGAAAAAGACCAATTAATTCATTACATGAAAGAAAATTACTATGCAGTAAATTCATTGATGAGTCAAAAAGACAAATTGAAAAAACATTTCGGATATGATATTTTATCATATAAATATATAAATTTTGAGGATAATAAAAACTCATATATTTATGAATCAACGTTACAATTACAAGAAGTGGAAAACAAAAAAATTGCATCTAATTTCAATACACTAAAACCCGAACCATTTTATGGATTGATAAGGATAGTTATTAATAATTATCTAAAAAAAAGATTTCTCATTGATACGGACAAAAATATGGATAGACTATTTTTAAATTATAAAATTCCCCATTTCTGTATTAGAAATAATATTGATATTGAGACCCGGGCTAATACGCCTATCAACACCAAGATTCATAACACCAAGATTCATAAAAATACTAAAAATCTAAATTATCAAAAATTACAAAAAAATTCCTTTTTTGATTGGATGGGAATGAATCAAGAAAAATTCTATCGTAGCATATCAAATCTGGAACCTTGGTTTTTCCCAGAATTTGTACTACTTTTTAATGCGTATAAAATAAAACCGTGGATCATACCTACAAAATTACTTATTTTTCATTTTTATTTCTATGAAAATATTAGTAAAAGTAAAAAGATCAATGTAAAAAAAAAAAATGAACAACAAGGTCAAGGAAATCTTGTATTATATTTACGAAAACAAAATGAAAAAGATGTTAAGACAGATTATACAGGAACAGACATTAAAAAAGGTAGAAAAAAAAAACAATCTAAGAGCAAGAAAGAAGCGGAACTCAATTTCTTCTTGAAAAAATATTTTCTTTTTCAATTAAGATGGGATGATCTCTTGAATCAAAGAATGATCAATAATATAAAGGTATATTGTCTTCTACTTAGACTGATAGATCCAAAGGAAATAGCTATATCTTCAATTCAAAAAGGAGAGATGCATCTAGATGTAATGTTGATTCAGAAAGATCTAACTCTTACAGAATTGGTAAAAAGAGGCATATTTATTGTCGAACCAATTCGTCTATCTATGAAAGGGGATGGAAAAGATATTATATATCAAACCATAGGTATTTCATTGGTTGATAAGACTAAACACCAAACTGATGGAAAATACATAATAAAAAAAGAATATGTTGATAAAAAAAAATTTGATGAATCTGTTGCACAACATAGCAATATACTTATGACTAAAAACAAAAATTATTATGATTTCCTTGTTCCTGAAAATATTCTATCCCCCAGACGTCGTAGAGAATTGAGAATTTTCATTTGTTTTAATTCTCAGAATTGGAATATTATGGGTAGAAATCCAATATTCTGTAATCAAAACAACATAAACAACTGTGGACAATTTTTGAACAAGGAAAAACATCTTAATACATATACAAAGAAATTCATTAAATTCAAATTTTTTCTTTGGCCCAATTATCGATTAGAAGATTTAGCTTGTATGAATCGTTATTGGTTTGATACCAATAATGGCAGTAATTTCAGTATATCAAGAATACATATGTATCCACGATTCAGAATTCTTTAAATTCTTTAATTATATTAATAGTATATAATAAATATAAATATAACATAGTATATTTCCTCTATATCTTATATCTATTTTTCTTTATCGAAAAAACATTTTCTTTCCTGAATAGGAAAATCTTAAAAAAAAGGGGGATCGTTCCTTTTTATCCAAATCAAATTTTCAATTTGATTTGGATAGAAAAAATTCTATATGAAGAAATGAGAAATTTTTTTGTACTAAATTCAAATAACTGCAAATAATACGTATAATAAATATTTTTATTTTTCCTGATCGGTAAAATTCGCGAAAAAGAAAAAAAAAGAAAATTTTGTTTTTATGGTCAAAAATTCATTCATCTCGGCTATTCGACAAGAAAAAGAAAAAAACTGTGGATCTGTTGAATTTCAAGTATTTAGTTTCACTGATAAGATACAAAGACTTACTTCACATTTAAAATTACATAAAAAAGATTTTTTATCACAAAGAGGTCTACGAAAAATTCTGGGAAAACGTCAACGGCTGTTGGATTATTTGTCAAAGAAAAATCGAGTACGTTATAAGAAATTGATTAACCAGTTGGGTATTCGGGAGTCAAAAACTCGTTAATTTTAAGTTTAAGATTGGTTTTAATTTTTTCTTTAGTTATTAAATTTTGCATTTTGATCAACTTCATTTTGCTAAATTCATGGAATACTGAATTGAATTAAGGAAGAAAAGTTATGACTGTACCAGCTACAAGAAAGGATCTCATGATAGTGAATATGGGTCCTCACCACCCATCAATGCATGGTGTTCTTCGACTAATTGTTACTCTCGATGGTGAAGATGTTATTGATTGTGAACCCATATTGGGTTATTTACATAGAGGGATGGAAAAAATAGCGGAAAATCGAACAATTATACAATATTTGCCTTATGTAACACGGTGGGATTATTTAGCCACTATGTTCACAGAAGCAATAACAGTAAATGCACCAGAACGATTAGAAAGCGTTCAAGTACCTAAAAGAGCTAGTTACATTAGAATAATTATGCTAGAACTGAGTCGTATAGCTTCTCATTTATTATGGCTTGGACCTTTTATGGCAGATATCGGTGCACAGACTCCCTTTTTCTATATTTTCAGAGAAAGGGAATTGTTATATGATCTATTCGAAGCCGCTACAGGTATGCGAATGATGCATAATTATTTCCGTATTGGGGGAGTTGCTACCGATTTACCTTATGGCTGGATAGAGAAATGTTTGGATTTTTGCGATTATTCTTTAACAGGAATTGTTGAATATCAAAAACTTATTACGCGTAATCCTATTTTTTTGGAACGAGTTGAAGGAGTGGGCATTATTGGTGGAGAGGAGGCAATAAATTGGGGTTTATCAGGACCAATGTTACGGGCTTCCGGAATCCAATGGGATCTTCGTAAAGTTGATAGTTATGAGTGTTACAATAAATTTGATTGGGAAGTCCAATGGCAAAAAGAAGGAGATTCGCTAGCTCGTTATTTAGTACGAATCGGTGAAATGAAGGAATCTATAAAAATTATTCAACAGGCTCTAGAAGGAATTCCTGGAGGACCTTATGAGAATTTAGAAGTCCGACGTTTTAATAAAGCAAAAAATTCCGAATGGAATAATTTTGAATATAGATTTATTACTAAAAAACTTTCACCCAATTTTGAATTGTCGAAGCAAGAACTTTATGTGAGAGTAGAAGCCCCAAAAGGAGAATTAGGAATTTATTTGATAGGAGATAGTAGTGTTTTCCCTTGGAGATGGAAAATTCGTCCACCCGGTTTTATCAATTTGCAAATTCTCCCTCAACTAGTTAAAAGAATGAAATTGGCAGATATCATGACGATATTAGGTAGTATAGATATCATTATGGGAGAAGTTGATCGTTGAAATGATAATTGATATAACAGAAGCGGAAATACAAGCTATAAATTCTTTTTCTAGATCGGAATCTTTAAAAGAAGTCTATGGACTCATATGGATCTTTGTTCTTATTTTCACCCTTATATTGGGAATAACAATAGGGGTACTAGTAATTGTGTGGTTAGAAAGAGAAATATCTGCAGCAATACAACAACGCATTGGGCCTGAATATGCCGGTCCATTGGGAATTCTTCAAGCTATAGCAGATGGAACCAAATTAGTTTTTAAAGAAGATCTCCTCCCATCTAGAGGAGATATTCGTTTGTTCAGCGCGGGACCGTCTATAGCGGTCATATCTGTTCTACTAAGTTATTTAGTAATTCCTTTTGGATATCACCTTGTTTTGACCGATCTTAGTATAGGCGTTTTTTTATGGATCTCCATTTCAAGTATTGCCCCTATTGGACTTCTTATGTCAGGATATGGATCGAATAATAAATATTCTTTTTCAGGTGGTCTACGGGCTGCTGCTCAATCTATCAGTTATGAAATACCATTAACTCTATGTGTGTTATCAATATCTCTACGTGTGATTCGGCAGAACATTATTATTTTCCCTCTTTTCTAGAACTAGAAATAGAATAAAGAAATTGAATATATTATATTCAATGGATATTTTCTTTTTTTATTTATCATTAGGGTTGATGAATTAAGCTAGATAGTTAGATGAGTAAAAGCAAACTGCTTATAAATTTGCAGTAAGAGGATTAAATCTCATTCCCTATGTACGAGAATAGAAACATAAGCAGTATAAACTGTTTACCCCAAGGTTAAGATTCTTTGACCAATTATCAGATCTTGAAGCGGGTACAAAAGGTCACCCGTATGGGGTTTCTACTACTGTCTTGTATTTATTACCATACTGGAGATCAATAAAAAATCAGTGGACAGTTAGGAACACCAAGGTACACAAAAGATTAGTAATGAAGATAATTTTAGATAAAAAAAAAAAGATTTTTTTGCATAAAGCTTTGGATAAAATGAATCATAATGAGGACTTTAAGTTGGTAGAAATGACCAAGTAGTACTTCTCCACGATTCCGATCTCGAGTATGCTCCTATTCATTGATTAAAGAAATGACTATAAAAAACGAATTAATCCTTTATTTTTTTTTTCAGAGTACCTCCTCTCCTCTGAGAAAGAAGAATAGGACAGGAGCAAAAGAAATAGAATGCAAAATATTGAATGGGAAAAATGAAACAAAAAAATACGATACAGGATATTTATTTCTTATTTCTTTTCCCCATTCAATATTCATATCTACTATATACATACATGGAGTTCTTAATCATAAATTTGGAATTAATGATCAATTCTTTCTAACTAATTCTTTCTTTAGAGTTATTGATAAAACCTAATTTATTGATATAACGAGTATTTTATTTAAGGATTAAGTTATTACCGAATAAAGAGAAATTGTAATTTTAATGGAAAAGATCAATTCGGAAGCGCTTTTTTATTCTAGCAAACGGAATTTTGTTGGTCTAATTTTGGACTTCCCGGTATTAGAATTTGAATCTAAAAATTACAATAATACCAAACAAGTACTTACATTTATTTGTGACCATAAAGGAGCCGTATGAAGCTGAGGTCTCATGTACGGTTTTGAAATAGCGATATGAACAGTAATGTTATTATCGACTATGATTATCTAACAGTTCAAGTACAGTTGATATAGTTGAGTCACAGTCAAAATATGGTTTTTGGGGGTGGAATCTGTGGCGTCAGCCTATAGGGTTTGTTGTTTTTCTAATTTCTTCTCTAGCAGAATGTGAGAGATTACCTTTTGATTTACCAGAAGCAGAGGAGGAATTAGTAGCAGGTTATCAAACAGAATATTCGGGTATTAAATATGCTCTATTTTACCTTGCTTCTTACCTAAATTTATTAGTTTCTTCATTATTTATAACAGTTCTTTACTTAGGCGGGTGGAATTTCTCTATTCCGTATATATCTATTCCTGAATTTTTCGGAATAAATAAAATGACAGGAGTTTTTGGAATAACAATTGGTATATTTATTACATTAGCTAAAGCTTATTTGTTTTTGTTCATTCCTATCATAGCAAGATGGACTTTACCTAGACTGAGAATGGACCAACTTTTAAATTTTGGATGGAAATTTCTTTTACCTATTTCTCTGGGTAATCTATTATTGACAACTTCTTCCCAACTTATTTACCTATAAAGAATAGAATAAGATAACGATATTCTCCATTCATAACTGATCTTAAACAAGAGAAAGAAACATCAAATTATTCACGGAGATCTACAATATGTTCCCTATGGTGACCGGGTTCATAAATTTTGGTCAACAAACAATACGGGCGGCAAGGTACATTGGTCAAAGTTTCATAATTACCCTATCCCATACAAATCGTTTACCTGTAACTATTCAATATCCTTATGAAAAATCGATCACATCAGAACGTTTCCGCGGTAGAATTCATTTTGAATTTGATAAATGTATTGCTTGTGAGGTATGTGTTCGTGTATGTCCCATAGATCTACCCGTTGTTGATTGGAGGTTTAAAAGAGAGATTAAAAAGAAACAATTGTTTAATTATAGTATTGATTTTGGAGTCTGTATATTTTGTGGTAATTGTGTCGAGTATTGTCCAACAAACTGTTTATCAATGACTGAAGAATATGAACTTTCAACTTATGATCGTCACGAATTAAATTATAATCAAATTGCATTAGGTCGGTTACCAATGTCAGTAATTGGAGATTACACAATTCAAACAATTATGAATTCCAGTCAAATCAAAATGGATAAAGATAAACCCCTTGATTCAAGAACGATTACTGATTACTAATATTTTTTTATATAAAGATAAACAGAAACAAGTCTTCTTTTTTTTTATGAGAACCTAAAAAACTTATCTTATTAACTATTGATTATTGAGAATCATTCTTTGATTTAAACTGTGAATATGTATTTTCTTAATTATTTTAAAATATTAAAAATTATAATCTTTAAAAGAAAAAAGAAAAGATTAGCCGATAATTTTAATAACTTTATCTATATCCACAGTAATCCATCCATATTAAGATTTAATTGCATTAAAAACTCATCATATATAAGAAAAAAAAAATAAGGGGAACACCCCTCTCTTTCCTGGACTATTTAGTAAGGTCATGAAACATTTTGACTGATTTTTCTCTTATACATAATGGATTTACCTGGACCAATACATGATATACTTGTAGTATTTCTGGGATCATTTCTTATATTAGGAGGTCTAGGAGTAGTATTGTTTACTAATCCAATTTATTCCGCCTTTTCGTTGGGATCGGTTCTTGTTTGTATATCCTTATTCTATATTTCATCAAACTCCTTTTTTGTAGCTGCCGCCCAGCTTCTTATTTATGTGGGAGCCATAAATGTCTTAATCATATTTGCTGTTATGTTCGTGAATGGTTCAGAATATTCTAATGACTCCTATCTTTGGACTATTGGAGATGGAGTCACTTCACTGGTTTGTATAAGTATTCTTTTTTCACTAATTACTACTATTGCAGATACGTCATGGTACGGAATTATTTGGACTACAAGATCAAATCAGATTATAGAGCAAGACTTTATAAACAACGTTCAACAAATTGGAATTCATTTATCAACAGATTTTTATCTTCCGTTTGAACTAATTTCTATAATTCTTTTAGTTTCTTTGATAGGTGCAATTACTATGGCTCGTCAATAATAAATAGTTTAGTTAGAATAAAAAAAAAATTAGTTTAATCTACTGTCAATATTCCCTTTTTTATGTAATCGCTCGATTCTATTCTAGTCAATCAACTTGGTTGAATTTTTGTTCATATTGAAACGAATCGAGGTTCATCAGGAGTTAGTCAATCATGTTCGAACATGTACTTTTTTTGAGTGTCTATTTATTTGCAATCGGTATCTATGGATTGATCACAAGTCGAAACATGGTTAGAGCACTTATGTGTCTTGAACTTATACTAAATTCGGTTAATATTAATCTCGTACTATTTTCTGATATATTTGATAGTCGCCAATTAAAAGGCGAGATTTTCTCAATCTTTATTATAGCGATTGCAGCGGCGGAAGCTGCTATTGGGCTAGCTATTGTTTCGTCGATCTATCGTAACAGAAAATCAACTCGTATTAATCAATCAAGTTTGTTGAAAAATTAGCCATAACTATAATATAAATACATATAAATAGAATATATATATAGAAATTATAGAAAAAACTTTCTATAAAATATCATTTCAGTGTCTTTTATATATTTATTTACAAATAATACTAATATGTATAGTAATATTTCAATATATATTTATATTGAAATATTGACGATCCATTAGTCAACGTGAAGTTGCACGTGTGATTCATGCGACTCATATGATCATGGTTGTTGAAAGATAAATCAAAGTTTCTTGGTCTTCTGATGAACAGATTTATAAAAATTTTGATTCTTAAGATTTTTTTTGATAAATCATTGATTCATCTGGTTTCTATATATAAAGAAAATATAAATATATAATAAATTATATAATTATAAATTTATTATTATTTTTTTTTTTTTTACTTTACCAGATCGAAAATTTTTTATGTTCAAAACTGGAATTTATAGACCCAATGTCACATTCAGTAAAAATTTATGATACATGTATAGGGTGCACTCAATGTGTACGAGCCTGCCCCACAGATGTATTGGAAATGATACCTTGGGACGGATGTAAAGCTAAGCAAATTGCTTCCGCGCCAAGAACGGAAGACTGTGTAGGTTGTAAAAGATGTGAATCTGCCTGTCCAACAGATTTTTTGAGTGTCCGTGTTTATTTATGGCATGAAACAACTCGCAGCATGGGTCTATCTTATTGATACGTTATAATAAATTCCACTTGAATCATTTGATTCCTTTTTACCGACAAAAGCCCGTGCTCAATAAAATATATTCTTTTGAGCACGGGCTTTTTGGTCAAAACGCATCTTGTCTTTATCACGAGTTATTTCCCTTGGTTAACAATACTTGTAGTTTTGCCAATATTCGCGGGTTCCTCAATTTTCTTTCTCCCTCATAAAGGGAATAAGGTATTTAGATGGTATACAATATGTATTTGTTTATTAGAACTCCTTATAACAACCTATGTCTTCTGTTATCATTTCCAATTGGATGATCCATTAATTCAATTAGAAGAGGATGCTAAATGGATAAATGTTTTCAATTTTCACTGGAGACTGGGAATCGACGGACTTTCCATAGGACCTATTTTACTAACAGGATTTATCACTACTTTAGCTACTTTAGCAGCTTGGCCTGTTACTCGAAATTCGCGATTGTTCTATTTCCTGATGTTAGCAATGTACAGTGGTCAAATAGGATTATTTTCTTCTAGAGATCTTTTACTTTTTTTTATCATGTGGGAGTTAGAATTAATTCCTGTTTACTTACTTTTATCTATGTGGGGAGGAAAGAAACGTTTGTACTCGGCTACAAAGTTTATTTTGTACACTGCGGGGGGTTCCATTTTTCTCTTAATAGGAGTTCTAAGTATGGGTTTATATGGTTCCAATGAACCAACATTGGATTTTGACAGATTAGGTAATCAGTCATATCCTGTGACATTAGAAATAATATTCTATTTGGGCTTCCTTATTGCTTATGCTGTCAAATCACCGATTATACCCCTACATACATGGTTACCAGATACCCATGGAGAAGCACATTACAGTACATGTATGCTTCTAGCGGGAATCTTATTAAAAATGGGAGCATATGGATTGATTCGTATCAATATGGAATTATTACCACATGCTCACTCTATATTTTCTCCCTGGTTAGTGATAGTGGGGGCAATCCAAATAATTTATGCAGCTTCAACCTCGCTTGGTCAACGTAATAAAAAAAAAAGAATAGCCTATTCTTCTGTATCGCACATGGGTTTCACAATTATAGGAATTGGTTCTATAACCGACATGGGACTCAACGGAGCCATTTTACAAATACTCTCTCATGGATTTATTGGTGCTGCACTTTTTTTCTTGGTAGGAATGAGTTGTGATAGAATACGTCTTGTTTATCTCGACGAAATAGGGGGAATATCCATTCCAATGCCAAAAATATTTACCATGTTTAGTAGTTTCTCGATGGCTTCTCTTGCATTGCCGGGAATGAGTGGTTTTGTTGCGGAATTAGTAGTATTTTTTGGACTAATTACCAGTCCAAAATATCTTTTAATGCCAAAAATATTAATTACCCTTGTAATGGCAATTGGAATGATATTAACTCCTATTTATTTGTTATCTATGTTACGGCAAATGTTCTATGGATACAATTTTTTCAATGTTCTAAACTCAAATTTCGTGGATTCTGGACCACGAGAACTATTTGTTTCAATCTGTATCCTTTTACCCGTAATAGGAATTGGTATTTATCCCGATTTCGTTCTTTCTTTATCAGTTGACAAGATACAAGCTATCCTATCTAATTATTTTCATAGATAGTTTTTTTTCTTAATGAGATAGAAAGTCTTATAATTTTCAATTATAATATTTTTGAAACTATTCGCTGTACAACAAAAAAAATAATAAAGTGAATTAGAAAGATGTATCCCGAGTTTTTAAGAACTGTTTGAATTAAGATTCAAACAGTTCTTAAAAACTCACACAAATTTTCGTTATATATGTCTTACTTAATTCCGCATGTAATTTCTACAATTTAATTAGATTTTATGTGAATGAACCATAACTATGTAGACCTATTCCTAATAGATTGATCCCAAAATAGCATATCCAAATTATAAGAAATCCTATAGAAGCTACAAGTGCCGAATTCGTACCGTGCAAACTTTGATTTGTTCTAGTATGTGAATAAATCGCGAATATGGTCCAAGTAATAAATGCCCAAGTTTCCTTGGGGTCCCAATTCCAATAAGACCCCCATGCTTCGTTAGCCCATACTGCTCCAGAAAGAATACCTATGGTTAAAAAGGTAAACCCTAAACTAATAACACGATAACTCCAATAATCCAAACGCTGAATTAATTGATATTTATAATAATTTGGAAATGAAAGAAAAGAAGTGCTTTTAACAACACTTCTTTTTTCGTTCAAGTATTCGATCTTCCCAAAGAAAAATGACTTAATTAATATTAATAAATTTTTGCTTCTAAAAAAAATATCGATGTTTTTTCGAAATGTAATGACTAAAAAAGCGACTGATAATAACGAACCACATAAAAGAGCCGCATAGCTCAATAACATCATACTTACATGCATCATTAACCACTGAGATTGTAGAGCAGGTACTAATATTACTGATTGATGCATTTTACTTGAAAGACCAGATGTAGCGAAACCTTGAGTAAAAATGGCACTTGGCGCGGTTATTGTGCTTAAATCATTTTTTTGATTCCATAGCTTGGAAACCATATGAATAATGGAAAAACTCCACGAAAGGAAGATTAATGACTCGTATAAATTACTTAATGGAAAATGTCTCGAAGAAATCCAACGAATAACTAATAATCCTGTTAGAGAAAAAAAAGTAGCTAGCATTCCTTTTTCCGACGAATGGCGTAATCCGATGATTTCATGAACTGATAGAATCATCAAATGAATCGCAATCACAATTGAAACGATCGAAAAAGAGAGATGAGTTAATATATGTTCTAAAGTCGCAAATATCATACATAAAAAGGGTCTCATTACAGAATTGAAATCGGGAATTAAATACATTATAAGATCCATTCTATCTCTTTTAGAGTATGCCGCCACTCGGACTCGAACCGAGATGCTCTAGCACTGCTTCCTAAGAGCAGCGTGTCTACCAATTTCACCATAGCGGCTTACTTACTTGAAATAATAATAGTCAATTCATGTTGAATCGTCTAGATGTAGATTCTAGAATCCGATATAGTTATCCTTTAGGAAATGGATGAATAAGGGTTCTTTTAAACTCTTTTGTTTAAACTAAAGTATTCTTTTTATTTTTAATAACACTTAGAAAACTTAGAAAGATCTTTTTTATCAAAAAAAAAAAAAAGAAATATAAATTAAATAAATAGGATGATTTTATACATATAAAAATATAATTACTAAATTTAAGAAATTAAATTAGAAATAAAAAGACTCGTTTTCTAAAAATAAAAATCTTGTTTTTAGTCTACTTTTTAATGTATTTAGTGTAATTTAATTAATTATTCTAATTATATAGTGATTATATAGAAAAAATATATATATATATATATATATAATATATATATTAATATTTGTTGTTTGTTATGTACATAATTTAAATATAGAATAATAATTAGTAAACAAAACAAATTTCATTTGATCTTGAGATAGACATATAATAAAACAGTTTTAATATTCATTATAATTACATTTTATTTCTTTTCCTAATGGAAAAAAAATTTCTACTGGGAAAAGAAATAAAATAATACTTAGAACCAAACTAGCAGACAGATAAGTTAATATTCGACATAAAATAGCTGCTAGTTCTAACTAATCTTGAGGAGGTAAATAAATACAAAAGTTAATGAAAAATTTTCATATTCTATATATGGAAAAGTTCTTTAAATCACGGAATTCAAATTATTCCAAGATTTTCTTATTTGTTTGCCGAACAAAAAAACTTTTTGAATTTCTCGTAGAAACTGACTTTGCTAAAGAAAAGGCTTTTATTGCAACTAAATTTCCTTTTTTCTTCCAAATATTTCTACGAATACGTTTTTTTGATATAGAAGTACGTTTTTTTGGAACTGCCATAAAAAAAAGAGTTCTTCCTTTTTATTGTTGTATGTGAAAGACATGTATTGATCAATATGGATCGTTTTTTTTTTAGTTTTAGTCATTTTTTATATTATATTTAATTTCGTCGATAATCTTTTTTTTAAAACAATACAAATATATTGTTTATATATACATGTGTGTTACATATATAATAAACTAGGAAAAAATAGAAGAAAAGAAAGAAAAATTTGAAAAGGAATTTTCTAGTAATTAATATGTTAAACAAGACATTCCGTTAGCTAAGAAAAGGAACTTTCATTTTACGTTTTTTTTTATTCAGTTCTAGAATATAAGAAGTGAGGATTTTTATAAGATTTCTGATATTTTCTTATCTTATTGGATTTCAATCCAATCAACCAATTCTTCTAGTAATTTTAAAAAATTACTAGAAGAATTGGTTGATTTATTGATGCAAACTATATATCTGTATCCATATTCTACTGATATTGGTATAGTTATTTTTGCTTACTTTTCTTACTTTTTCTTTGCTTACTATAGTATATGATATGGTTATATATTACTAGAATAGTATTCTAGTAATATATAACCATATCATATACTCCTTCTCTTTTTTTTATAAAAAAATATTTTTCGACTTCAAAAATGAATATTTTAGTTAAAAAATTAATAACTAAAAAATGGCTCTATATCGAGCTATTTGGATAAAGCATTTAAGCAGCAATTTATAACTTTTTCAAATTTTTGAAATATCTGAAAAAAGTAAGAAAAATGTAAAATAAGAATATTTAAGGTTTCATATCTTTTTTTTTCATTTTTTTATTGTTTTCTTCAAAAGCAATAAAAAAAAAGCAATAAAAATTGGTGAATTGGAAACAATTATAAGAAAAAAACGAAAATTTGTGTTTTTTATGGAACATACATATAAATATGCATGGATAATACCTTTTCTTCCATTTCCTATTACTATGTTAATAGGATTTGGACTTCTACTTATTCCTGCAGCAACAAAAAATATTCGACGTATGTGGGCTTTTCCGAGTGTTTTGATGCTAACTATAGTTATGGTATTTTCTGTTAATCTTTCTATTCAGCAAATAAACGGAAATTTTATCTATCAATATCTATGGTCTTGGACTGTCAATAATGATTTTTCTTTAGAGTTCGGACACTTGATTGATCCGCTTACTTCTATTATGCCAATATTAATTACTACTGTTGGAATCATGGTTCTTATTTATAGTGATAATTATATGTCTCATGATCGAGGATATTTGAGATTTTTTGCTTATATGAGTTTTTTCAATACTTCTATGTTGGGATTAGTTACTAGTTCTAATTTAATACAAATTTATATTTTTTGGGAACTTGTAGGAATGTGTTCCTATTTATTAATAGGTTTTTGGTTCACACGACCAATTGCAGCAAGTGCTTGTCAAAAAGCTTTTGTAACCAATCGTATAGGGGATTTTGGTTTATTATTAGGAATTTTAGGATTTTATTGGATAACGGGGAGTTTAGAATTTCGAGATTTGTTCGAAATAGTTACTAAATTAATTCATAATAATGGAGTAAATTCTTTATTTATTACTCTTTGTGCTTCTTTTTTATTCCTCGGCGCAGTTGCTAAATCTGCACAATTCCCCCTTCACATATGGTTACCTGATGCTATGGAAGGACCCACTCCCATTTCGGCTCTTATACATGCTGCTACTATGGTAGCAGCAGGAATTTTTCTTGTCGCTCGTCTTCTTCCTCTTTTCATAGTCATACCTTACATAATGAATCTTATTTCCTTAATAGGTATAATAACAGTATTATTAGGAGCTACTTTGGCTCTTGCTCAAAGAGATATTAAAAGAAGTTTAGCTTATTCTACCATGTCTCAATTGGGTTATATTATATTAGCTCTGGGTATAGGTTCTTATAGGGCTGCTTTATTCCATTTGATCACTCATGCCTATTCGAAAGCTTTATTGTTTTTAGGATCTGGATCCATTATTCATTCAATGGAATCCATTGTTGGATTTTCACCAGATAAAAGTCAAAATATGGTTCTTATGGGAGGGTTAACAAAATATATTCCAATTACAAGAATTACTTTTTTATTAGGTACACTTTCTCTTTGTGGTATTCCACCTCTTGCTTGTTTTTGGTCGAAAGACGA